GCTAGCGTAGCTTAATACAAAGCATAACACTGAAGATGTTAAGATGGGTCCTAAAAAACTCCGCATGCATAAAGGCATGGTCCTGACCTTATTATCAGCTCTTACCCAACTTACACATGCAAGTCTCAGCAACCCCGTGAGTATGCCCTCAATCCCCTGCCCGGGGACAAGGAGCGGGCATCAGGCACAAATTTTAGCCCAAGACGCCTGGCCAAGCCACACCCCCAAGGGAATTCAGCAGTGATAAACATTAAGCCATAAGTGAAAACTTGACTCAGTTAAGGTTAAGAGGGCCGGTAAAACTCGTGCCAGCCACCGCGGTTAAACGAGAGGCCCTAGTTGATAACACCACGGCGTAAAGGGTGGTTAAGGAGAGTAAGATATTTTTAAAGCCAAAGGGCCCTTTGGCCGTCATACGCTTCTAGGTGTCCGAAGCCCAATCATACGAAAGTAGCTTTAACAAGCCCACCTGACCCCACGAAAACTGAGAAACAAACTGGGATTAGATACCCCACTATGCTCAGCCATAAACCTAGACATCCAGCTACAATTAGATGTCCGCCCGGGTACTACGAGCATCAGCTTGAAACCCAAAGGACCTGACGGTGCCTCAGACCCCCCTAGAGGAGCCTGTTCTAGAACCGATAACCCCCGTTAAACCTCACCACTTCTAGCCATCCCAGCCTATATACCGCCGTCGTCAGCTTACCCTGTGAAGGTAATAAAAGTAAGCAAAATGGGCACAACCCAGAACGTCAGGTCGAGGTGTAGCGTACGAAGTGGGAAGAAATGGGCTACATTTTCTATCACAGAACACTACGAACATGCAACATGAAATAGTGCTTGAAGGAGGATTTAGTAGTAAAAAGGAAGCAGAGTGTCCTTTTGAACCCGGCTCTGAGGCGCGTACACACCGCCCGTCACTCTCCCCTGTCAAAACGCAACAAAGATACTTAACACCAAAGCACTGACAAGGGGAGGCAAGTCGTAACATGGTAAGTGTACCGGAAGGTGCACTTGGATTAAACCCAGGGCGTGGCTGAGTCAGTCAAGCATCTCACTTACACCGAGAAGACATCCATGCAAGTTGGATCACCCTGAGCCAAACAGCTAGCTTAACCACCAACATAACCTAACAATGTTAATAACAAAACATGACCTAACACCACAAACTAAACCATTTTTTTACCTGAGTATGGGAGACAGAAAAGGTTCAACCCAAAGCAATAGAAAAAGTACCGCAAGGGAAAGCTGAAAGAGAAATGAAACAACCCATATAAGCACTAAAAAACAAAGACTAAACCTTGTACCTTTTGCATCATGATTTAGCAAGCACCCTCAAGCAAAGAGACCTTTAGTTTGAAACCCCGAAACCAGGTGAGCTACCCCGAGACAGCCTATTTAAATTTAGGGCTAACCCGTCTCTGTGGCAAAAGAGTGGGAAGAGCTCCGGGTAGAAGTGACAGACCTACCGAACCTGGTGATAGCTGGTTGCCTGAGAAGTGGATAGAAGTTCAGCCTCGTACACCCCAAATCAAAAAACACAACATTAAGACAACAAGGGAAACATACGAGAGTTAGTTAAAGGGGGTACAGCCCCTCTAACAAAGGATACAACCTTCACAGGAGGATAAAGATCATAATATATAAAACATACTGTTTTAGTGGGCCTAAAAGCAGCCATCTAAATAGAAAGCGTTAAAGCTCAGACAGAAAGAAGTTTATTATACTGATAGAAAAATCTTATTCCCCTAACAATATCAGGCCAACCCATGCCCACATGGAAGAAATTATGCTAAAATGAGTAACAAGAAGACCTGCTCTTCTCCGAGCACAAGTGTAAACCAGATCGGACAAACCACTGGAAATTAACGAACCCAACCCAAGAGAGTAATGTGAATAATAAAAAAACCAAGAAAAACCCACAACTAAACAATCGTTAACCCCACACTGGAGTGCTATTTTTAAAGGAAAGACTAAAAGAAAGGGAAGGAACTCGGCAAACACAAGCCTCGCCTGTTTACCAAAAACATCGCCTCCTGCAACTAAACCGAGTATAGGAGGTCCAGCCTGCCCAGTGACTACGGGTTCAACGGCCGCGGTATTTTGACCGTGCAAAGGTAGCGCAATCACTTGTCTTTTAAATAGAGACCTGTATGAATGGCTAAACGAGGGCTTAACTGTCTCCCCTTTCAAGTCAGTGAAATTGATCTATCCGTGCAGAAGCGGGTATAACCATACAAGACGAGAAGACCCTTTGGAGCTTAAGGTACAAAATTCAACCACGTTAAGCAACTTAATAAAAAGCAAAAACTTAGTGGAAAATGAAGTTTTACCTTCGGTTGGGGCGACCGCGGAGGAAAAACAAGCCTCCGAGTGGAATGGGCTAAATCCCTAAAACCAAGAGAAACATCTCTAAGCCACAGAACATCTGACCAAAAATGATCCGGCTAATAAGGCCGATCAACGAACCAAGTTACCCTAGGGATAACAGCGCAATCCTCTCCCAGAGTCCATATCGACGAGGGGGTTTACGACCTCGATGTTGGATCAGGACATCCTAATGGTGCAGCCGCTATTAAGGGTTCGTTTGTTCAACGATTAAAGTCCTACGTGATCTGAGTTCAGACCGGAGCAATCCAGGTCAGTTTCTATCTGTAACGCTACTTTTCCTAGTACGAAAGGATCGGAAAAGAGGGGCCCATACTTACAGCACGCCCCACCCCTAATTAATGAAAACAAATAAATTAAACAAAGGGAGGGCCAAAACCCCAACCGCCCGAAATAAGGACATACTGGGGTGGCAGAGCATGGTAAATTGCGAAAGGCCTAAGCCCTTTAAACCAGAGGTTCAAATCCTCTTCCCAGTTTATGCTAAACACTCTAATAAACCACCTAATCAACCCCCTAGCCTATATCGTGCCTGTCCTGCTAGCAGTAGCCTTCCTAACTCTAATCGAACGTAAAGTATTAGGATATATACAACTACGAAAAGGACCAAATGTGGTCGGACCATATGGACTCCTACAACCTATCGCCGACGGAGTAAAATTATTTATCAAAGAACCAGTCCGTCCCTCTACATCTTCTCCGTTCTTATTCTTAGCCACCCCCATCCTCGCATTAACCCTGGCCATAACTCTATGAGCACCCATACCCATACCCTACCCAGTAGTCGACCTCAACTTAGGGGTCCTCTTTATCCTAGCCTTATCAAGCCTCGCAGTATATTCTATTCTAGGATCAGGATGGGCATCAAATTCAAAATATGCACTAATCGGGGCCCTACGGGCTGTAGCCCAAACAATTTCCTATGAAGTAAGCCTCGGACTAATCCTTCTATCAGTAATTATCTTCTCAGGAGGTTATACCCTACAAACATTTAGCACAGCCCAAGAAAGTATCTGACTATTAGCCCCTGCATGACCACTAGCCGCAATATGGTATATCTCAACCCTAGCAGAAACTAACCGAGCACCATTTGACCTAACAGAAGGGGAATCAGAACTAGTCTCGGGCTTCAACGTAGAATATGCAGGAGGACCCTTCGCCCTTTTCTTCCTGGCCGAATACGCAAACATCCTATTAATAAATACCCTATCAGCTGTACTATTCCTAGGAACATCACACATCCACCACATCCCAGAATTAACAACAATCAGCCTTATAACTAAAGCCGCACTACTTTCTATTGTATTCCTATGAGTACGAGCCTCGTACCCACGATTCCGATATGACCAACTAATACACCTTGTATGAAAAAACTTCCTCCCATTAACATTGGCCTTAGTACTATGACATATTGCCCTGCCAATCGCACTAGCGGGCCTTCCCCCACAACTATAATTCAGGAACTGTGCCCGAATGCCTAGGGACCACTTTGATAGAGTGGCCTATAGGGGCTAAAATCCCCTCAGTTCTTAGAAAGAAGGGGGTCGAACCCATGCCCAAGAGATCAAAACTCTTAGTGCTTCCTCTACACCACTTTCTAAGATGGGGTCAGCTAATCAAGCTTTCGGGCCCATACCCCGAACATGACGGTTAAAGTCCCTCCTCCATCAATGAACCCCTATGTACTCGCAATCCTACTATCCAGCCTAGGTTTAGGAACCACCTTAACCTTTGCCAGCTCCCACTGACTACTGGCCTGAATAGGACTAGAAATTAACACCCTGGCAATTATCCCCCTAATAGCACAACACCACCACCCTCGTGCAGTAGAAGCCACCACAAAATACTTCTTAACCCAGGCCACCGCAGCCGCAATAATTATATTTGCAAGCACAACAAACGCCTGAATCACAGGAGAATGAGACATAAACAACATATCAAACCCCCTTGCTAGCACAATGGTCATTACTGCCCTGGCACTTAAAATTGGACTAGCACCAATACACTTCTGAATGCCAGAAGTACTACAAGGACTAGACCTTCTAACAGGGCTAATTTTATCAACATGACAAAAACTCGCCCCATTCGCCCTAATCATCCAAACAGCCCAAGCCGTGGACCCCGTACTACTAACTGCCCTAGGAATCACATCCACCTTGGTCGGAGGATGAGGAGGATTAAACCAAACCCAACTCCGAAAAATCTTAGCCTACTCCTCAATTGCGCACATAGGCTGAATAATTATTATTCTCCAATACGCCCCACAACTCACCCTTGTCGCCCTAGGAACATACATTTTTATGACATCCGCAGCATTCCTTACTCTAAAAACATCATCCGCCACAAAAATCAACACCCTCTCAATAGTCTGATCAAAAAGCCCAATCCTAACAACAACCACTGCTCTAGTACTGTTATCACTAGGTGGCCTGCCCCCACTAACAGGATTCATGCCAAAATGACTAATCCTGCAAGAATTGGCAAAACAAAACCTTCCAGCTACTGCCACAATCATAGCCCTGGCTGCCTTACTAAGCCTTTACTTCTACCTGCGCCTCTGTTATGCAATAACACTCACAATCTCTCCCAATACAATCAACTCAATCACTCCCTGACGAACCCAAACAACCCAATCCTCCCTCCCCCTTACCCTATCTACCACAATCGCCCTAGGACTTTTACCTATAACCCCAGCTATTCTAATACTAGCCACCTAGGGACTTAGGATAACATCAGACCAAGAGCCTTCAAAGCTCTAAGCAGAAGTGAAAATCTTCTAGTCCCTGATAAGACCTACAAGAGTCTATCTTGCATTTTCTGATTGCAAATCAAATGTTTTTATTAAACTAAGGCCTTACTAGATGGGAAGGCCTCGATCCTACAAACTCTTAGTTAACAGCTAAGCGCTCAAGCCAGCGAGCATCCATCTACTTTTCCCGCCTAAAGCCTAGTAAGGCGGGAAAAGCCCCGGCAGACTACTAATCTACGTCTCTGGATTTGCAATCCAACATGTTTCTTCACCACGGGGCTGATGATAAGGAGAGGACTTAAACCTCTGTCTTCGGGGCTACAACCCGCCGCCTGAGCACTCGGCTACCCTACCTGTGGCAATTACGCGCTGATTCTTTTCTACAAACCACAAAGACATTGGTACCCTTTATCTTGTATTTGGTGCCTGAGCCGGAATAGTGGGAACCGCTCTAAGCCTTCTCATTCGAGCCGAACTAAGCCAACCTGGATCACTTCTGGGTGACGATCAAATTTATAATGTCATTGTTACTGCCCATGCCTTCGTAATAATTTTCTTTATAGTAATACCAATTCTAATCGGGGGGTTTGGAAACTGACTCGTGCCGCTAATAATCGGGGCACCTGATATAGCATTCCCACGAATAAATAACATGAGTTTTTGACTTCTACCCCCCTCTTTCCTTCTGCTGCTAGCCTCCTCTGGTGTCGAGGCCGGAGCTGGAACAGGGTGAACAGTATACCCGCCACTCGCAGGCAATCTTGCCCACGCGGGAGCATCCGTAGACCTAACAATTTTCTCGCTTCACTTAGCAGGTGTATCATCAATTTTAGGTGCAATTAACTTCATCACCACAACTATTAACATGAAACCACCAGCCATTTCTCAATACCAAACACCCCTATTTGTCTGAGCTGTACTTGTAACAGCCGTACTTCTTCTCCTATCCCTGCCAGTCCTAGCCGCTGGGATTACTATACTCCTTACAGACCGAAATCTAAATACCACATTCTTTGACCCGGCAGGAGGAGGAGACCCGATCTTATATCAACACCTATTCTGATTCTTCGGTCACCCAGAAGTTTATATTCTCATCTTACCCGGATTTGGAATCATCTCACACGTTGTAGCCTACTACGCAGGCAAAAAAGAACCATTCGGCTACATAGGAATGGTTTGAGCCATGATGGCTATTGGTCTCCTAGGATTTATTGTATGAGCCCACCACATGTTCACTGTCGGAATAGACGTAGACACTCGTGCATACTTTACATCCGCAACAATAATTATTGCCATCCCAACCGGTGTAAAAGTATTTAGCTGATTAGCCACACTCCATGGAGGATCTATTAAATGAGAAACACCAATATTATGAGCCCTTGGATTTATTTTCCTCTTCACAGTAGGTGGACTAACAGGAATTGTTCTAGCCAACTCATCACTCGACATTGTTCTTCACGACACATACTACGTAGTCGCACACTTCCACTACGTACTGTCAATAGGTGCTGTATTTGCCATCATAGCGGCTTTCGTTCACTGATTCCCCCTATTTACAGGATACACTTTAAATGACACCTGAACAAAAATCCACTTCGGAGTAATATTCATTGGTGTCAATCTTACATTCTTCCCACAGCACTTCCTGGGCCTGGCAGGAATGCCGCGACGATACTCCGACTACCCAGACGCCTACGCCCTGTGAAATACAGTATCATCCATCGGGTCACTTATTTCCCTAGTGGCAGTAATTATGTTCCTATTTATTCTATGAGAAGCCTTCGCCGCTAAACGAGAAGTGTCCTCAGTAGAATTAACTATAACAAACGTAGAATGACTTCATGGCTGCCCTCCACCATACCACACATTTGAAGAGCCCGCATTCGTTCAAGTTCAATCAAACTAACGAGAAAGGAAGGAATTGAACCCCCATATACTGGTTTCAAGCCAGTCACATAACCACTCTGTCACTTTCTTCTAAAGACATTAGTAAAATACGCAAATTACATCACCTTGTCGAGGTGAAATTGCAGGTTAGACCCCTGTATGTCTTAAGCCCTAAAGCTTAATGGCACATCCCACACAACTAGGATTCCAAGACGCGGCATCACCCGTTATAGAAGAACTTCTTCACTTCCACGACCACGCCCTAATAATCGTATTCTTAATTAGCACTTTAGTACTTTATATTATTATTGCAATGGTTTCAACCAAACTTACCAACAAATATATCTTAGACTCTCAAGAAATCGAAATCGTATGAACTATTTTACCAGCTGTTATCCTAGTTTTGATCGCTCTGCCCTCCCTTCGAATTTTATACCTTATAGACGAAATCAATGACCCCCACCTAACAATTAAGGCCATAGGACATCAATGATATTGAAGCTATGAATATACAGACTACGAAGATCTGGGCTTCGACTCCTACATAATCCCAACCCAGGACCTTACACCAGGTCAATTCCGGCTCCTAGAAACAGACCACCGAATAGTAGTCCCCATAGAATCACCAGTTCGTGTCCTAGTATCTGCCGAAGATGTATTACACTCCTGAGCTGTTCCATCTCTGGGCGTAAAAATAGACGCAGTGCCCGGTCGACTAAACCAAACTGCCTTCATTGCCTCACGCCCAGGTGTGTTTTACGGACAATGCTCTGAAATCTGCGGAGCAAACCACAGCTTTATACCCATTGTAGTTGAAGCAGTTCCACTAGAGCACTTCGAGAGCTGATCCTCATTAATACTAGAAGACGCCTCACTAGAAAGCTAATTATTGGACAAAGCGTTGGCCTTTTAAGCCAAAGTTTGGTGCCTACCGACCACCTCTAGTGAAATGCCCCAATTAAACCCTAACCCCTGATTTGCAATTCTAGTATTCTCATGAATCGTCTTTCTCACCATTATCCCAACTAAAATCTTAAATCATACCACACCAAATGAACCAACCCCAATAAGTGAAGAAAAACACAAAACAGAACCCTGAGACTGACCATGATAGTAAGCTTTTTCGACCAATTCGCAAGCCCATCCTTCCTAGGAGTCCCACTTATCGCGATTGCAATCGCACTACCATGACTACTCTTCCCAACCCCACCATCCCGATGAATCAACAACCGGCTCATCACCCTTCAAACATGGTTTATTAACCGATTCACCAACCAATTAATAATGCCTCTAAACGTAGGAGGACATAAATGAGCACTTCTATTGGCCTCATTAATGGTATTCCTTATTACTATTAACATATTAGGCCTTCTCCCATATACTTTCACGCCCACAACGCAACTATCACTAAATATAGGATTTGCTGTGCCACTGTGACTTGCCACCGTAATTATTGGAATGCGGAATCAACCAACAGTTGCCCTCGGACACCTCCTGCCAGAAGGAACACCCATTCCCCTAATCCCCGTACTAATTATTATCGAAACAATTAGTCTATTTATTCGACCATTAGCCCTAGGCGTTCGACTTACAGCCAACTTAACTGCGGGCCACTTATTAATTCAACTCATCGCCACAGCCGTATTCGTCCTGTTGCCAATAATGCCTACAGTAGCCATCCTAACCGCCACCGTTCTCTTCCTCCTAACACTCCTAGAAGTCGCAGTAGCAATAATTCAAGCTTATGTATTCGTACTACTCCTAAGCCTCTACCTACAAGAAAACGTCTAATGGCCCACCAAGCACATGCATATCATATGGTTGATCCAAGCCCATGACCACTAACCGGAGCCGTCGGTGCTCTATTAATAACATCCGGCCTAGCAATCTGGTTCCACTTCCACTCAACAACATTAATAACCCTCGGGATAATTCTTCTGCTCCTTACAATATTCCAATGATGACGTGACATTATTCGAGAAGGAACATTCCAAGGTCACCACACACCACCAGTACAAAAAGGACTACGTTATGGAATAATCCTATTTATTACTTCAGAAGTGTTCTTCTTCCTAGGATTTTTCTGAGCCTTTTATCACTCAAGCCTAGCACCAACACCAGAACTAGGAGGATGCTGACCCCCAACAGGAATCATTACATTAGACCCCTTCGAAGTTCCCCTCCTCAACACAGCCGTGCTACTGGCATCGGGGGTAACAGTCACATGAGCCCACCACAGCATTATGGAAGGTGAACGAAAACAAGCTATCCAATCCCTCGCACTTACAATCCTGCTCGGACTCTACTTCACTGCCCTTCAAGCCATGGAATATTATGAAGCACCCTTCACAATCGCAGACGGGGTATACGGCTCTACATTCTTCGTGGCCACAGGATTCCACGGACTGCACGTCATTATTGGATCATCATTCCTGGCTGTCTGTCTCCTTCGCCAAATCCAGTACCACTTTACATCTGAACATCATTTCGGCTTTGAAGCCGCCGCCTGATATTGACACTTCGTTGACGTAGTATGACTATTCCTCTACGTATCCATCTATTGATGAGGCTCATAATCTTTCTAGTATTAAAATTAGTACAAGTGACTTCCAATCATTTAGTCTTGGTTAAACCCCAGGGAAAGATAATGAACTTAATTATAACTATCCTCACCATTACAGTGGCCCTATCCTCAATCCTGGCAATCGTATCTTTCTGGTTACCCCAAATAAATCCAGATGCAGAAAAATTATCTCCCTATGAGTGTGGGTTCGATCCCCTAGGATCCGCCCGACTACCCTTCTCATTACGATTCTTCCTAGTAGCAATCCTGTTCCTCCTATTTGACCTAGAAATTGCCCTCCTCCTCCCCCTACCATGAGGAGATCAACTCCACAACCCCACCGGAACATTCTTCTGAGCCACCACAGTCCTAATCCTACTAACCCTAGGGCTGATCTACGAATGAACTCAAGGTGGCCTAGAATGAGCAGAATAGGGAGTTAGTCCAAAATAAGACCTCTGATTTCGGCTCAGAAAATCATGGTTTAAGTCCATGGCCCCCTTATGACACCAGTACATTTTAGCTTTAGCTCAGCATTCATTTTAGGATTAATAGGGCTAGCATTCCACCGCACCCACCTACTCTCCGCACTCCTCTGCTTAGAGGGAATAATACTATCCCTGTTTATTGCACTAGCCCTATGGGCCTTACAATTCGAATCAACAAGTTTCTCCGCAGCCCCTATACTATTACTAGCCTTCTCCGCCTGCGAGGCAAGCACGGGCCTTGCACTCCTAGTAGCCACAGCCCGAACCCATGGAACCGACCGCTTACAAAACCTTAATCTTCTACAATGCTAAAAGTATTAATCCCCACTGTTATATTATTCCCAACAATTTGATTAACCTCTCCCAAGTGACTATGAACAACCACAACTGCACATAGCCTCCTAATCGCCCTCATCAGTCTCACATGATTAAAGTGAACATCAGAAACCGGATGAACCACATCCAACTCATACTTGGCCACAGACCCACTCTCAACCCCCCTTCTAGTACTAACATGTTGACTTCTTCCATTAATAATTCTAGCCAGCCAAAACCATGTCAATCCTGAGCCCATCAGCCGACAACGCCTATACATCACCCTCCTCACCTCATTACAAACCTTTCTAATTATAGCATTCGGCGCCACCGAAATTATCATATTTTATATCATATTCGAAGCTACACTCATCCCAACCCTTATTATTATCACCCGATGAGGAAACCAAACTGAACGCCTCAACGCAGGAACCTACTTCCTATTCTACACCCTGGCAGGGTCCCTCCCACTATTAGTCGCCCTCCTCCTGCTTCAACAATCTACCGGGACCCTATCCATGCTAGTCATCCAATATTCCCAACCACTACTTCTAAACTCCTGAGGTCACAAAATCTGATGAGCCGGCTGCTTAATCGCATTCTTAGTAAAAATACCACTATATGGGGTACACCTGTGACTACCAAAAGCACATGTTGAGGCCCCTGTCGCAGGGTCCATAGTACTAGCAGCAGTTCTACTAAAACTAGGAGGATATGGAATAATACGAATAATAATTATACTAGACCCACTATCCAAAGAACTGGTATACCCATTTATTATTCTGGCATTATGGGGCATTATCATAACTGGATCAATTTGCCTTCGACAGACAGACCTCAAGTCCCTAATTGCCTACTCATCTGTCAGCCACATAGGACTTGTGGCAGGTGGGATTCTAATCCAAACCCCATGAGGATTCTCAGGAGCTATTATTCTAATAATCGCCCACGGATTAGTGTCTTCAATACTATTTTGCTTGGCCAACACAGCCTATGAGCGAACCCATAGCCGAACCATAATTCTTGCCCGAGGACTACAAATAATCTTCCCGTTAACAGCGGTATGATGATTCATCGCCAACCTGGCCAATCTAGCACTACCCCCACTACCCAACCTAATAGGAGAACTAATAATTATTACAACACTATTCAACTGATCACCATGAACTATTGCACTCACAGGAGCAGGAACACTAATCACAGCGGGCTACTCCTTATATATGTTCCTTATATCTCAACGAGGCCCAACACCGAGCCACATCACCAAACTCCCACCATTCCACACCCGAGAGCACTTATTAATAGCCCTTCACCTAATTCCAGTAATTCTCCTTGTAGCAAAACCAGAACTTATATGAGGCTGATGCTACTAGTAAGTATAGTTTAACCAAAACATTAGATTGTGATTCTAAAGACAGGAGTTAAAATCCCCTTACTCACCAAGGAAGGACAGAAATCAATAAGTACTGCTAATCCTTATGCACCGCGGTTAAAATCCGCGGCTTCCTCACGCTTCTGAAGGATAACAGTTCATCCATTGGTCTTAGGAACCAAAAACTCTTGGTGCAAATCCAAGTGGAAGCTATGAATCCAACAACCTTAATCATATCATCCTCACTTACTCTAGTTCTTATTATCCTCATACTTCCTCTACTAACAACACTAAACCCTAAACCACAAAAACCAGAATGAGCAAGTACACATGTCAAAACCGCCGTCAGCACCTCGTTCTTCATCAGCCTTCTCCCACTCATAATCTTTCTAGATCAAGGAATAGAAAGCATCACCACAAACTGACAGTGAATAAACACACACATATTTGATACAAATATCAGCTTCAAATTCGACCACTACTCCCTTATTTTCACCCCTATTGCCCTCTACGTCACCTGGTCTATTCTAGAGTTCGCACTATGATATATGCACTCTGACCCAAATATGAACCGATTTTTCAAATACCTACTTCTATTCCTAGTAGCCATAATTACCCTGGTCACAGCCAACAACATATTCCAACTGTTCATCGGCTGAGAGGGCGTTGGAATTATATCATTCCTACTAATCGGATGGTGGTACGGACGGGCAGATGCTAACACAGCAGCCCTCCAGGCCGTTATCTACAACCGAGTAGGAGACATCGGACTGATTCTAAGCATAGCATGATTCGCAATAAACCTTAACTCATGAGAAATCCAACAAATCTTCTTCCTATCAAAAAACTTTGACATGACAATCCCCCTAATCGGTCTAATCCTTGCAGCAACAGGAAAATCGGCCCAATTCGGCCTACATCCCTGACTCCCTTCTGCCATGGAGGGCCCTACGCCAGTATCCGCCCTACTCCATTCCAGCACCATGGTCGTTGCAGGAATCTTCCTATTAATTCGCCTCCACCCCCTCATAGAAAACAACGGCCTGGCGCTGACAATCTGCCTCTGCTTAGGAGCACTTACTACACTATTCACAGCCACCTGCGCCCTAACTCAAAATGATATTAAAAAAATCGTAGCTTTCTCAACATCCAGTCAACTAGGCCTGATAATAGTTACAATTGGGCTAAACCAACCACAACTAGCATTCCTCCACATCTGCACACATGCATTCTTCAAGGCTATGCTATTCCTGTGCTCCGGATCAATTATTCACAGCCTAAATGATGAACAAGACATCCGAAAAATAGGAGGCCTTCACAACCTAATACCCGCCACCTCGACCTACCTCACAATTGGTAGCCTGGCACTAACAGGAACCCCATTCTTAGCCGGGTTCTTCTCAAAAGATGCCATCATTGAAGCCCTAAACACCTCTTACCTTAACGCCTGAGCCCTAACCCTTACACTAATCGCCACATCATTCACCGCGGTCTATAGCTTCCGAGTAGTATTTTTCGTAACCATGGGGTCCCCCCGATTTCTGCCACTATCCCCTATTAACGAAAACAATCCATTAGTCATCAACCCTATCAAACGACTTGCCTGAGGAAGTATTATTGCAGGACTTATCATTACATCTAACTTCCTACCCTCAAAAACACCCATTATGACAATACCAACCACCCTAAAATTAGCAGCCCTCATAGTAACTATCATCGGACTTCTAGTGGCCATAGAACTCACAGCCATAACCAATAAACAAGTCAAAATTACCCCCACAATCCCCATACACCACTTTTCAAACATACTAGGGTACTTCCCCGCAATAATCCACCGACTCCCTCCCAAACTTAACTTAACCCTAGGACAATCAGTCGCCACTAAGCTCGACCAAACATGACTTGAAATTACAGGACCAAAAGGACTAGCATTAACCCAAATAATGATATCAAAAATTACAAGCGACATTCAACGAGGTATAATTAAAACCTACCTAACTATTTTCCTCCTAACCCTGACCCTAGCCATTCTTCTAACTCTTATCTAAACGGCTCGAAGAGTCCCACGACTTAAGCCCCGAGTAAGCTCCAACACCACAAGTAGAGTTAAAAGTAATACTCACGCACAAATAACCAACATCACCCCACCAAAAGAATATATAACAGCCACGCCACTAACATCTCCACGTAGTATAGAAAACTCCTTCAACCCGTCAACAACTACCCAAGAACCCTCATATCACCCCCCTCAAAATAACCCGGCCGCTAACACAACACCTAGAAGGTAGACTAACACATACCCAGCTACAGAACGACTTCCCCAGGCCTCCGGAAAAGGCTCAGCAGCCAAGGCTGCTGAATAGGCAAACACCACGAGCATCCCCCCCAAATAAATTAAAAAGAGAACCAAAGACAAGAAAGAACCCCCATAACCAACTAAAATCCCACACCCAACCCCCGCTGCTACTACCAAGCCTAAAGCAGCAAAATAAGGCGTAGGATTAGAAGCAACAGCAATTAAACCCACAACCAGAGCTACCAATAACAAAAACATAAAATAAGTCATAATTCTTGCTCGGATTCTAACCGAGACCAGTGACTTGAAGAACCACCGTTGTAGTTCAACTACAAGAACAATAATGGCAAGCCTACGAAAAACCCACCCACTAATAAAAATCGCCAACGATGCACTAGTTGACCTTCCCACACCATCTAATATCTCCGTATGATGAAATTTCGGGTCCCTCCTAGGATTGTGTCTAATCACCCAAATCCTAACCGGATTATTCCTAGCCATACACTACACCTCTGATATCTCAACCGCATTTTCATCAGTAGTCCACATCTGCCGAGACGTAAACTATGGCTGACTTATCCGTAACATCCACGCTAACGGAGCATCATTCTTTTTCATCTGCATTTACATACACATTGCCCGAGGCCTATACTATGGGTCCTACCTATACAAAGAAACCTGAAACATTGGAGTAATTCTTCTCCTATTAGTTATGATAACAGCCTTCGTTGGCTACGTCCTTCCATGAGGACAGATGTCCTTTTGAGGTGCCACAGTAATTACAAACCTACTATCAGCAGTCCCCTACATAGGAGACACCCTTGTCCAATGAATCTGAGGTGGCTTCTCAGTAGACAACGCGACACTAACACGATTCTTCGCATTCCACTTCCTACTACCATTTGTCGTCGCCGCCGCAACCATCCTACACCTACTCTTCCTCCACGAAACAGGCTCAAACAACCCAGCCGGGTTAAACTCCGACGCAGATAAAATTTCCTTCCACCCATACTTCTCATATAAAGATCTTCTAGGATTTGTAGTGATATTACTAGCTCTCACATCACTAGCACTATTCTCCCCAAACCTCTTGGGAGACCCGGAAAATTTCACCCCAGCAAACCCACTAGTCACTCCCCCACATATCAAGCCAGAATGATATTTCCTATTCGCTTACGCCATCCTACGATCTATCCCAAACAAACTAGGAGGGGTCCTTGCACTACTATTCTCCATCTTAGTATTAATAGTAGTGCCAATCTTACACACCTCAAAACAACGAGGACTGACATTCCGCCCAATTACTCAATTCCTATTCTGAACCCTAGTAGCAGATATAATTATCCTGACATGAATTGGAGGCATACCTGTAGAACACCCATATATTATCATCGGACAAATCGCATCAGTCCTTTACTTCGCATTATTCCTCATCCTTACCCCACTAGCAGGGTGAGTAGAAAATAAAGCACTAAAATGAGCTTGCCCTAGTAGCTTAGTATAAAAGCATCGGTCTTGTAATCCGAAGATCGGAGGTTAAATTCCCCCCTAGCGCCCAGAAAAGGGAGATTTTAACTCCCACCCCTGGCTCCCAAAGCCAGAATTCTAAATTAAACTATCTTCTGATAGTAACCTGTATGGTTTAATACATATATATGCATTATATTACATAATGCATAAGTACATATATATGTATTATCACCATTCATTTATATTAACCATAAAGCAAGTACTAACGTTCAAAACGTACATAAACCAAAATATTAAAATTCACAAATAATTTATTTCGACCCGAGAAATAGATTATTCCCCTGTAAATGGTTCTCAAATATTTCCTTGAAATAATCAACTATAATTTAAATTAACCATATTAATGTAGTAAGAGACCACCAACTGGTTTATATTAAGGTATATTCTGCATGATAAAATCAAGGACACAAATTGTGAGGGTAACACAGAATGAACTATTACTTGCATCTGGCTTCTATCTCAGGAACATAACTGTAAAATTCCACCCTCGGATAATTATGTCTGGCATATGGTTAAATGATGTGAGTACATACTCCTCATTAACCCCACATGCCGAGCATTCTTTTATATGCATAGGGGTTCTCCTTTTTGGTTACCTTTCATCTTGCATCTCAGAGTGCAGGCTCAAATGATAAATCAAGGTTGAACATATTCCTTGCTTAAGTTTAAGTAGGTTCATTATTAAAAGACATAACTTAAGAATTACATATTTTTAACTCAAGTGCATAACATATTCATTCCTTCTTCAACTTACCCCTATATATATGCCCCCCCTCTCGGCTTCTGCGCGACAAACCCCCCTACCCCCTACGCTCAGCAAATCCTGTTATCCTTGTCAAACCCCAAAACCAAGGAAGGTTCGAGAACGTGTGAACTAGCAAGTTGAAATATGGGCTAGCTATCCGCGTTATATATATATATATACATACATATCGCATTAATTTGCCGCAAATTTCCCCAAATATTAGCCTAAAAATTTCTATTAAATTTTTAGGGCGCGCCCCAATGCTAAAAAATCCAACATTAAAAGC